AAGCTGATCCTCTTCCTCTTGAATCTCATCCTCTTCATATTGAAGCTCATCCTCTTCATCTTGAAGCTCATCCTCTTCATCTTCATCACAATCCAATAGGAAGTCCCAAGGGCGCCATATTCTAGGAGCCCAAACTATGTGATTGAATAATTCCTCCTCCATCTGTTGCGGGTCGAGGACTCCTTCCCCTTCTTCAAACTCCGATTCGTATTTTTGATAGATAAATCTCTTAATATCTAAGGGATTCCTTGGTTTGGGCCGAAGAAGCAATGTCACTCGATCATTATCAAACTGACTGGAATCTTTTTCTGTTCCTTCTACTTCCTCTTCTGTCCCTTCTACTTCATCTTCTGTTCCTTCTACTTCCTCTTCTGTCCCTTCTACTTCCTCTTCTGTCCCTTCTACTTCATCTTCTGTCCCTTCTACTTCATCTTTTTCTGTCCCTTCTACTTCATCTTCTGTTCCTTCTACTTCATCTTTTTCTGTCCCTTCTACTTCATCTTTTTCTGTCCCTTCTACTTCATCTTCTGTTCCTTCTACTTCATCTTCTGTCCCTTCTACTTCATCTTTTTCTGTTCCTTCTACTTCATCTTTTTCTGTCCCTTCTACTTCATCTTTTTCTGTTCCTTCTACTTCATCTTCTGTTCCTTCTACTTCCTCTTCTGTCCCTTCTACTTCATCATTATCAAACTGACTGGAATCTTTTTCTGTCGGCGAGGATCCCACCAGAGCGCCTTCTAACTCTAATAGACCATGAACTAGATCAGATAGGCCATGAACTAGATCAGAATCGTTCTCAACGAGTCCATAAGAAGTGATCCTATTTTTTTCATCGGGTCCGGGGGGAGACAAAAGGTCTTGAGCGATCGATCCGGCAGAACAACTCAAAAGATAAAGAAGTATCGTTAATTTCTTCATGCTCGTTCCAAGTTCGAAGTACCATTTGTACAAATCAGAATCCCCTTCGTCACATGAGTTCTTCTTGATATAGATAGATATAGGATCTATGGGGCAATTCCTTAGAAGTACATTTTGTGCAACAGCCCTTCCTATCTGATAGAAAAGGATCCCATGCTCCTGAACCGGTCTTACGTCGGCTCGCAAATCCCAAGTTTTTCTATGAAGAGCAGATCTAATTGTAGTAGTGTCTATAATTGATTTCTTCTGTGTAATACTAATCGATAGGGCCTCATTGGTAAGTGCTACAAGATCTGGTACACTGGGACCCAAGGTTGTGGACCCGAATCCATTAGTATGGAACATTTTCTTTTCCAAGTGAAATCCCCTAGTATATGAAAGGGTGAAAAGGCACTTTCGTTGTTGTGGAATAAGAAGCCTTCGTATCTTAATGCATGTATTTAATTTATTCGGAGCTATTAGAGCGGGATCCACTTTTTGGGGAATATGAGTCGAAGCAATAACAAGAATATCATTTTTAGTGGAACATCTTTCACAATCCCTGGAGAGATGGTTCACTAATAGACCGAGGGATAAGTAATTCGACTCATTCGAATCCAGATCATGAATGTTTGGAATCCATATTATGCAAGGAGACATTGCTTTTGCTAATTCGAATTGAAGGGTGATATAAAATTCGTCTATTTCCTCGTCCAGCATCTGATACACAAGTGGCACATTCGTCGTAGTTAGCAACTCCGTCATCTCGCTATCAACAAAATCGTCCATATCACCAGGCTCATAATCGTCCATATCACCAGGCTCATAATCGTCACTGTCACTATCCTCAAAATCGTCACTGTCATCGTAAAAAAAATCAAAAAAACTGCCCTCGTAATCGTCCGCCTCGTCACCATACTCATCAAAAAAGCCACTCTCGTCAATATCAAAACCGTTAGGCGTCTTGTTATCCAGGAACTTGTTCAGAACTACTGTAATGAAAGGAACATAGGAGTTTGTCGCTAGGTATTTGACCAAATAGGATCGTCCAGTTCCTATAGAACCTATCACTAAAATACCCCTAGAGGGGGATAGGGCTAAGCGGAGCGAAAAGGGTTTTCCATGAGATGCTAAATGAAAACTATTAGCCCCGCACGAGGTTTGTGAATAAGTGATTGTCTGATAATGAGCAAGGAATATCCGTCTTTCTGCTAAACAGGATGTATTGCACTCATAATTCATTAGATCCTTTTTATGAATGTCAACTAAGTGTCGTAAGTAAATTGCTCCCGGTTGTTCAATCATTTGATAACCAGAGTCATTCTTTGATAAATGATCACTATGAGTCAAACTCAATAGAATTTGATCAATCCTTTTTTCTCTCGTTAAGGTGGAAAACGGAACCAAGAATTCTCTTTCTTTATCCTCAATCGCATCACAGTTCGCGATCCAGGATTCTATTTTATCGTCAATCAAACAACAATGACCGTTCACATTTTCTATTATTTGATCATAACGATAACGTTGACCAGAACAGAGAGAAGAGAAATCCCCTAGCTCTGTTATCAATGAATGGAGCTCTTTACTTGTATGACTTAGATGTCTCGTATTTTTCAAAAAAGCGATTCGATTGATGGGATTTGGTGTGATACTGATGAGATCGAAGAGATGGATAAGAAAAGATTTGCGTCCACCCCATAGCATCTTGCCGCCAGAGGCAGACACCCATAGTTCTTCTAGATAATCTACTAATTTTTCCAGAGCAACTAGAAAGAGCTTCTTTAAAGAATGATGTTCAGGGTACCTATCCAGAAGTTTTCGCAACTCCACGATGTATGATGGAATCATCAAAGATTGGGCCCTTGCGAAATCTCTCTGTAACTCACTATAGGCTCGGGAAAAAAAGATAAGGTGTGAAAAAAGGAGATATCCAGCAACAAGAAGAAGGAAAAGGATTGAATAGAGGAACTCCCGAACATTTGGCCATCTCAGATCTGTCGATATCGATGGTGACTCATTATTTCGATGAATCATTTCTTCATACAGAAGAAGCTTATGGAAACACTTACTCGAAATCTCACTTATCCGATTCCATTGTGAAAGACACAATTTTTTCTGAAGAATTCGCCATGATGTTCCGCATGGATCAGATATAGCATGACAAATGGACACAAATTTAGGACTGCTCCTTAGTATCGGCAATAGGTATGATGACCAAGTATCTAAAAACATCAACTTTAGCAAATTGTACCCTGTCGAGGTAAGGATAAATGGCATATATGTTTTGAATAGATTCCAGTTTGAGAGAATTGAAGAAACCCTATCTCCTTGCAAGGCTCTATCCATCTGCACTTTCTCAACCCATTTCTTTAGATAAAGACTCTGTTTTTTCTTTTTCCTCTTTTCGGATGATAAACATTTCTCAGAATGAATCAAACCCATGTTTGAATTGAAATTGAGATACTGATACAAGTTCTTCCCTTCTGAATCAGATAGATTCATATCTGAAAGAGGTTGACAATAAGTTCTTTCAAAATTGACTATCTGTCCCTCTGTTAGAGGTGTTCCAGAAATGTCTGCGATCGAGTAAATAGCTCTACGAACTAATGGATCAGATCGCATTGCAAGGTGGAAATATTTGTAAAAGTTATACCTTTCATCACCACTTTGTGGAAAATCCTTAGGTATGAATATGTTAGATACCTGTGACTCGATTGGTGAAATAGTATCTCTCTCCAAAAAAGCATGTTTTTTTTTGCCGCCGCACAAAGAAAATTTTGTGTTGCGAATGAACAAGATATTGAGGAATTGTCCATACGTAAAATCAAAATTCTTGATACGGGCCCTTTCCACATAAAAGGGGAATCTTTTGTTACAAAAGAAGCCGAAGTCATGTGGATTCTTCAAGAATCGAAGTCGATTTGCTTTATAAAAAGAAGATATCAATGAACTTCTATGAAATGGTTTCACGGGATTCAACCAATTGTCTTGATCGTGGGATATCATTGAGAAATAGGAATCCAAAGATTTCCTGCTATTATTTCTAGTATGGAATGAGTCAATCATCCCCTCTGGTTTCTTATTGAACAATAATTTAGATTTTTGGGAAGTCTCATGATCATCCAATAATAATGGTTTCCATTTTTTCAAATAAACGAGTTGAAGACCTATTGATTCTAAGAACTGATTGCAGAGTTGATCATTCGGACCTTTCAATTCAGAGACGCGGATCTCGGACCTATGAATGGGGGGGGTATTCCCGAAACTCACAAAGAAAAAAGGAAGTGAGTTAGACAAAAAAAGAAGTAACTTGGAGAAAACGAAAGGAAGGAACTTATACAAATCTTTTTTGTCGATAACCTCAGACCGATCACTCGAATATTGGTTAATACGTGATCGATATCGATCAATACGTAATCGATATCGATCGAAGACCACTTGAAAACGGCTCTTCTGCTCAGAAACGAAATGTTCCAAATGTTCCTGGAAATTCTTGCTCCCATTGGACCATTTGTATCTATATGCATTAGGGTCCCGATTCACGGATCTCTCGGTTCGAGAAATCAAAATAAGAGGATCGGACCATTTCTTTTGACTCTTTTTCAAATTCGATAAATGTTGGTTGATCGTATATTTCATAAAAGTTCTATGATTCAGAGTATCATTTCCTATTTGATCCCTTTGAATTCCATATTCGAAGTTGCGATCGGATCGATTCATTAAAAAGAATCGATTCAATACATTTCTTATGTACCCATGGGTGCTATATTGGATTTGAATCAGATTTCGGATCCATCTATATTGATTGACTGCCTCCACTATGTTGTTGCTAGCAAATACCACTATTTTTGGTTTTGGATCTTCCAAATCATTCCCGCAGGAGATCTGGACCCACCTTTTTCTGATCCTTCGATAAAAGGATTCATTCTCTTCGTAAAAAACAGGAGGTAGAACCAATAAAGATTTCTTTTTCGATTCATCCCTGGAGTTGAATACCTCAGCCAAGAATTGTTTTTGATCCAATACGGAAGAATCAATAGAAAAGGCAAATCCCTTATGATACACCAGATCCGGCTCGGTTATTGATAGAGTGAATAGATCTG